TTCCTCAAATTTGTCATCGAGAGGTAAAGGATTTATTCCTTTTAAGAAATAAAGTTTTTGATCGGAATAGTAATCAAACCGGGGGATCGGACCCCTTAACTATTAAAAACGAATCGCACTTTTACCACTAAACTATACCCGCTACAGTTCTATTATTGTATTGAGCTGAACCTTTTGTCGAGCTAAGAAGGGATATTCTAGTTCTAATTAATATAAAATTAATTAGAACTAGAATAGTAAACCGAGTTGTAGTTATTATCTCTAGAGCGGGTGGGACAAATTACATAGCATATAAGAAAGAAGATAAAATCTCAAAGGTTTTTATTTTTTTTTCTTCCCCTTCTTACCAGCCAAAAGGTAGCCCTATAGAATCAATAATTCCATAATCTTTGGCTTCTTCTGCTGACATATAAAAATCTCTTTCCATATCTGCCCATAGAACCGAGAAGGGTTTGCCCGTTAGTTCTGAATAAACCCTTGTGAGGCTTATTCTCAAATTCAACAGTTCTGTCGATTCGTTGACAAGATGTGTTACATTGCCTTCCGTAACGGAGCCAGAGGGTTGATGAATCATTATCCTAGAGTGAGGGAATGCGAAACGTTTTTCCTTTGTTCCTGCGAGCAAGATATAAGAAGCTACTGAAGCAGCTATTCCCAAGCATATTGTATTTACATCCGTTGGGACATATCGTATAACACTATGCATAGCCATTCCGTACATTAACGATCCGCCAATAGAATTTATAAACAAATATAACTCCCGTGTATTATCCTCCATACTGAGATATATTATAAGACCCGTAATCTGATTTGCGGATTCTTCTTCGAGTTCTCTGCACAAAAAAAGTACTCCTCGATGAGAAAATTCGCTGTATAGTTCAACCCAGGTTGGTTCCTCCTCTTCATCAGGCGGCCAAACCAACACCTTTGGTACACCGACAGGCATAAGCTTTACCTCCTATAATTAAAAAAATTTGAAGTATTAATGAAGTATTATTTAAGTAGTTAAGTCTTAACTTATTTAATTTATTTTATTTTATTTAATTATTTTTTTTATTTTATTTAAGTAGTTAAGTTATGTTTGTGAGAATGTCAATTTTTTGTCGTTGAAACGTAGTAATAGGATTATTGTCTTCATAATATAAACCTTTCTCCTATTTTCTGTCTAGATTAGAAAAATTTAACTTCAATAAAGAAGACAGAATAAAAAAAAAATAAAATTCTTACGAATATAGCCTTCCAATAATGAACAAGTATGAAAGCATTCACTGATCGAAGATGGTATCAACTCCCCATTGCGTATTGCTACTTATCGGGTATAGAATAGATTTGTTTCTCTTTGTTCCTGCAAACATAACATAATTGTTTCAACAAACTAGAACAAACATTAACCCTTGTTCCGAGATAATCCATTGAACAAAAGGGGTCCATTGCACAGTCATAGTCTTTTCCAATGCAATAAAGTTACATAGTGTCATTTATCTTTGATAAAGGGGTAATTCCATGGGTTTGCCTTGGTATCGTGTTCATACCGTCGTATTGAATGATCCCGGCCGGTTAATTTCTGTCCATATAATGCATACAGCTCTGGTTGCCGGTTGGGCCGGTTCGATGGCTCTATATGAATTAGCAGTTTTTGATCCCTCTGACCCCGTTCTTGATCCAATGTGGAGACAGGGTATGTTTGTTATACCTTTTATGACTCGTTTAGGAATAACCAATTCATGGGGCGGTTGGAGTATTACGGGGGGGACTATAACGGATCCGGGTATTTGGAGTTACGAAGGTGTGGCCGGAGCGCATATTGTGTTTTCTGGCTTGTGCTTTTTGGCAGCCATTTGGCATTGGGTGTATTGGGATCTAGAAATTTTTTGTGATGAACGTACAGGAAAACCTTCTTTGGATTTGCCTAAAATTTTTGGAATTCATTTATTTCTTTCCGGGGTGGCTTGTTTTGGTTTTGGCGCATTTCATGTAACAGGCTTGTATGGTCCCGGAATATGGGTGTCCGATCCTTATGGGCTAACAGGAAAAGTACAATCTGTAAGTCCAGCATGGGGCGTAGAAGGCTTTGATCCCTTTTTTCCAGGAGGAATAGCCTCTCATCATATTGCGGCGGGGACATTGGGCATATTGGCAGGTCTATTCCACCTTAGTGTCCGTCCGCCTCAACGTCTATACAAAGGATTACGTATGGGCAATATTGAAACCGTTCTTTCTAGTAGTATCGCCGCCGTCTTTTTTGCAGCTTTTGTTGTTGCTGGAACGATGTGGTATGGTTCAGCAACTACTCCGATTGAATTATTTGGTCCCACTCGTTATCAATGGGATCAGGGATACTTTCAGCAAGAAATATATCGAAGAGTAAGTGCTGGGCTAGCCGAAAATCAAAGTTTATCAGAAGCTTGGTCGAAAATTCCTGAGAAATTGGCTTTTTATGATTACATTGGCAATAATCCGGCAAAAGGAGGATTATTTAGAGCGGGCTCAATGGACAACGGCGATGGAATAGCTGTTGGGTGGTTAGGACACCCTATTTTTAGAGATAAAGAAGGGCGTGAACTCTTTGTACGTCGTATGCCTACCTTTTTTGAAACATTTCCAGTCGTTTTAATAGATGGGGACGGAATTGTTAGAGCTGACGTTCCTTTTAGAAGAGCGGAATCTAAGTATAGCGTTGAACAAGTAGGCGTAACTGTTGAGTTTTATGGCGGCGAACTCAACGGAGTCAGTTATAGCGATCCACCTACTGTGAAAAAATATGCTAGACGTGCTCAATTGGGTGAAATTTTCGAATTAGATCGTGCTACGTTGAAATCTGATGGCGTTTTTCGTAGTAGTCCAAGGGGTTGGTTTACTTTTGGACATGCTTCCTTTGCCCTACTCTTCTTCTTCGGACACATTTGGCATGGGGCTAGAACCCTGTTCAGAGATGTTTTTGCTGGTATTGACCCAGACTTGGATGCTCAAGTAGAATTTGGAGCATTCCAAAAACTTGGAGATCCAACTACAAGAAGACAGGGAGTCTAATACAACATTGCTTTCTTTTTTTTGCCTCTATTTTTTTATAGGATACTAGAAAAATCTTAATTTGAATCACCGCCCCTCCTTTTTTTTACTCTTTTTATCATTATCGGGAAAATAATCCCAAGTAAGCAGGTATGGAAGCTATAATTGTAAACCACAATCGAATCTATGGAAGCATTGGTTTATACATTTCTATTAGTCTCGACTCTCGGGATAATTTTTTTCGCTATCTTTTTTCGGGAACCTCCTAAAGTTCCCACTAAAAAGGTGAAATGATTTTTCATTATCTCAATTGAAGTAATGAGCCTTCTGATATTGGAAGGCTCATTACTTCAACTAGTCTCCGTGTTCCTCGAAGGGATCTCTTAGTTGTTGAGAGGGTTGCCCAAAAGCGGTATATAAAGCGTACCCGGTAAAGCTTACAAGTAAACCAGATATAAAGATGGCGACTAAGGTTGCTATTTCCATTATTATAAAATTTCAAGATCACATACGGATCAATCAATCGTTTATATTATTATAACCGGAATGGTATACAAAGTCAATAGATCTCAATGAATACAATCAGATTTATGGCTACACAAACCGTTGAGGGTAGTTCTAGATCTCGTCCAAAACCTACTACCGTGGGGGCTTTATTGAAACCATTGAATTCGGAATATGGTAAAGTAGCTCCCGGATGGGGAACTACTCCTTTGATGGGAGTTGCAATGGCTTTATTTGCAATATTCCTATGTATTATTTTGGAAATTTACAATTCTTCTGTTTTACTGGATGGAATTTCAATGAATTAAATCCACAAGAAAATGAAATTCAAAAGAACCAGGAACAGGAAGTTCTAGTCTTTCAATAGAATACAAAATGAATTTTTCGGGTCCCGAATTCTATTTCTAACCCCCCTTTTGGTAGTTCAATCGCGGAATTTTTTTCTGTCTGTACTTCCGGAATATGAGTGTGTGACTTGTTATAATTGATCCTATTGATAATACAGAAAATGAGTCTGTCATCTTATCATGATGGAGATGGTTCTACCTCGTCGGATATTCATACTGGTATCTGGAACACGGAATATATAAAATATATCAATCAAGAAATATTTGAACTATGATTCATATTTAATATTCAGACCTCTCGATCGGATTCAAAAAAATTTTCTTTTCAAAGACAGAATTTAGAAGTTATAAATCGAAAGATTTTTCTTCTTTCAAACTCCTGTTTATGCCTATTTTGTTTAATCAACAGACAATTTTTTTTGTATTTTTAGTCATTATACCTATCCTATTGATTGAATAAGCGATGATCCAGTGGTTCTTACTCAAGGAATCTTTGGGCTTAGCTTTGGGGTTTTATTGAATCATCGTGGTTCTAGTATGAATCTGGGGTTTCAATCGATTCTATAGGGTCTTAACAAGAGAAATTCCTATTAATGATAAAAAAAATAGTAAAAGCCACATTACACACAATAAAAAAATAGGGAAAGAGAATATTCAAGAGGCCTGTAGTAACAATCAACATAAAGACGAATGAGCCGACTTGATATTTTGGCATTATCACCACAAAGAAGAACTTTCGGATTTTTATTCCCTCCTATCTTCCGAAAAGAGAAAATCCGGGATTAATAAGTTTCAAACTTTCTATTCTATTATATATCCCTTTCAATCAGTATTTGGGTGTCTGCTTGAGCTGTACGAGATGAAATTCTCATATACAGTTCTTAGAGGGGGAATTCACGCGGTTTACCTATCTCAATAAAGTCTATGATTGGTTCGAAGAACGTCTCGAGATTCAGGCGATTGCAGATGATATAACCAGTAAATATGTTCCTCCTCATGTGAACATATTTTATTGTCTAGGAGGAATTACGCTTACTTGTTTTTTAGTACAAGTAGCTACTGGGTTTGCTATGACTTTTTACTATCGTCCAACTGTTACTGAGGCTTTTGCTTCTGTTCAATATATAATGACTGAAGCTA